AATAAGATGCCTGACTAAAGGATTATTATGATATAATAAATTAAGTAATGTATTGTTACTCTTATTGCAAGATTAAGAATTAAACTCATCCTTAAAAATCAAAATTTTATATGCATCAATACACCTTCTTACAAAAAGATAAGCTAATATAAGCTTTTAGGTTCATACCCTAAATATAGGGTTAAAATTCTTCTTTTTAATTAAAATTAATCTTAGTAAAGTATTATTCCTAATTATATTAAATATTGGGGTAATAATTTCAATTAGATCTAACAACTGAATCCTAATTTGGTGTGGGTTGGAAATCTCAATAATTTCATTTATACCGTTATTTGTTTCAAATAAAATCATCACAGCAGAATCAGCGATTAAATATTTCATTGTGCAAAGAGTAAGATCCTCTATATTAATATTAGGTATATTAATCATAATTATAAAAGGAGAGTATAATTATGATTATATAATTAAATCCTCATTATTAATAAAAATAGGGGTGGCTCCATTTCACAACTGAATTTTAACAGTGATTGAAGGCCTAGACTTAAAAATAACATTTATTATACTAACTATTAATAAGGTTACACCCATTACTATTATATCTTATACAAACTCTAATCTAATCTTATTATCTAGTATCAATTTGGTAATAGCATCAATTCTTAGAATAAATCAGAATTCAATTAAAAAATTAATTACTTATTCTTCAATATTTAATATATCATTAATATTAATAATTATTAAGATAAATCTAATATGAATTCTATACCTAATAAATTACTCAATCTTATTAGCTATAATAGTTTTATTAATAAATAAAATAAAAGTTATATACATTAATCAAGTTATTATAATTGATAACAAAATAATTAATAAAATATTAGTGTGAACCATTATATTATCAATAGGAGGTATACCTCCTCTTATAGGATTTTCTATTAAATACATAGTCATGCAAATTATAGTTGATAATAATATATACGTACCTATATTTATCCTAATTACAACATCGTTAGTCATAATAGTAGTTTATCTACGAATAACATTTATTTCTATTATAAGAAGTTCATTAAGACTTAAATTATTAAATTTTAATATAAAATTATCTAGAGGGTTTAGATTAATAATTAATCTACTACTACTTCCTACTATTATTTCAACCAAGCTTATTAATTAGTCTTATAAAAGACCTTAAGTTAAGCAAACTATTAGCCTTCAAAGTTGAAATTATTCTAGGAATAAGTCTTAGATAATTCTTCTTTAAATTTGCAATTTAATATTTTTTATAAACTATAAAACTAAAAATCCATAATACCAAATGCCAAGGGAATAATTAAATTCTTAAGTAAATTTACAATTTACTACCTAAATCAGACACCTTGACTAATGTATAAATGATTATTCTCAACTAATCACAAAGATATTGGGACTATATATTTCATCTTGGGAATCTGAGCAGGAATATTAGGAATAATACTAAGAATATTAATTCGTATCGAACTAACTCAACCAGGACCTTTACTTGGAAATGATCAAATATATAATGTAATTGTCACAGCTCATGCATTTATTATAATTTTTTTTATAGTTATACCTATTATAATTGGTGGATTTGGTAATTGATTAGTCCCATTAATGATTGGAGCACCAGATATGGCTTTTCCTCGAATAAACAATATAAGATTCTGATTACTACCACCATCTCTAATACTATTAATTTCAAGTTCAATAATCGAGATAGGAGCAGGTACTGGGTGAACAGTCTACCCTCCTTTATCCTCAAATATTGCCCATTCTGGGGCTAGAGTAGATCTCTCAATTTTCTCCCTACACCTTGCAGGAATCTCATCAATCTTAGGGGCTGTAAACTTTATTACCACAATTATTAATATACGACCATCAGGGATAAATATAGATCAAATTTCTCTATTTGTATGATCTGTTCTCATTACAGCTATTCTACTATTATTATCTTTACCTGTCTTAGCAGGAGCTATTACTATACTACTAACTGACCGTAACCTTAATACGTCATTTTTTGATCCCGCAGGAGGGGGGGATCCAATTTTATACCAACACTTATTCTGGTTTTTCGGACACCCAGAAGTGTATATCCTAATTTTGCCAGGATTCGGATTGATTTCACACATTGTAACTCAGGAGAGAGGGAAAGTTGAAGCATTCGGATTTATTGGAATAATTTATGCTATAGCATCAATTGGAGTTCTAGGGTTCGTAGTATGAGCACATCATATATTCACAGTTGGTATAGATGTAGATACACGAGCGTATTTTACATCCGCAACGATAATTATTGCTGTACCAACAGGTATTAAAATTTTTAGATGACTAGCCACAATATACGGAATCATTGTTAAAAAATCTGTATCCTTATTATGATCATATGGATTTGTATTTCTTTTTACTATAGGTGGACTAACGGGAATTATATTATCTAACTCTTCAATTGACATAGCTCTTCATGATACATATTATGTAGTAGCCCACTTTCACTATGTTTTATCAATAGGAGCAGTATTTGCTATCATGGCAGCATTTATTCAATGATACCCATTATTTACAGGAATTTCAATAAATCAAAAATGACTTAAAATCCAATTTTCATTAATATTTATTGGAGTAAACTTAACATTTTTTCCCCAACATTTTCTAGGACTGGCTGGATTCCCACGACGGTATTCTGATTACCCAGACACATATATATCATGAAATATAATTTCATCAATGGGTAGAATAATTTCATTAATAAGAATTTTAATATTAATATTTATTATTTGAGAAAGACTATTAGTAAAACGACTTTCTTTAAACCCAATTAATAATAAAACATCAATTGAATGATTACAAACTTTACCTCCAGAAGAGCACTCATACAATGAATTGCCATTAATTGTAAAATTCTAGTATGGCAGAATAGTGCAATAAATTTAAGATTTATATATAAATATATATATTTTTCTAGAAATTGCATCATGATCTAATTGAAATTTTCAAGATGGGAATTCACCCATAATAGAACAACTAATTATATTCCATGACCACACAATAATGATTATTTTAACTATTACAATGATAGTTGGATATATAATAATATCATTAATAATCAAAAAATTTAATAACCGAATACTAATTGAAAATCAGATAATTGAATTAATTTGAACTATTATTCCAGGCTTGATATTAATTTTTATTGCAATACCTTCAATCCAAGCTCTATATATAATAGAAGAATCAAATAACCCTATCCTAACTATCAAAACAATTGGGCATCAATGATATTGATCTTACGAATATTCAGACTTCAAAAAAATTGAATTCGATTCCTATATAAAACCCACACAAGAAATTAATAAAATAGAATTTCGACTCTTAGAAACAGATAACAAACTAGTAGTACCATATAAAACTCAAACACGAATATTAATAACATCGGCAGATGTTATTCACTCCTGAACTTTACCAACTTTAGGTGTTAAAGTAGACTCATCTCCAGGACGTATTAATCAGGGTAATATTATAATCAACCGCCCTGGATTATATTACGGTCAATGTTCAGAAATCTGTGGAGCTAACCACAGATTCATACCAATTACACTAGAAAGAATTAATATTTCTATGTTTATTAAATGAATCAAAAACTTTTCATTAAGTTTCTTAAATGCAAGAATTGATCTCTTAAATCAAAAATGGTAAACTAGCAAATATCCTTAATGATAAGGATTTAGTTTAACCAAAACATTAAGTTGTCAATTTAAAAATACTTAAAAGTAATCTTTTTGCCACAAATATCCCCTATATTATGAATATACTTATATATAGCATTTATTTTAATTATAATTACAACAAACAACATAATATATTTTAATTACTCAATTAAGATAAAGAAAAGATTAAAAATAAAAAAAGAATCAATAAATTGATCATGATAAACAATTTATTTTCAGTATTTGATCCATCGACCGGAATAATATCACTAAACTGATTAAGATCGATTATAATCATAGTAATAATACCGTATAAAATATGATTTGTTAATAATAAAGTTAGAATATTATTCAACATTATAATTAGCTCTTTAAGAAAAGAAATATCCACATTAATACCATATAAAAGTACAAGTCTTATTATAACAAGATTGTTTATATTAATTTTAATCAACAACTTATTAGGGTTAGTTCCGTATGTATTTACAGCACCTGCACACCTAGTTTTTTCATTATCCGCTGCCTTACCTATATGAATAGGATTCATACTATTTGGTTGAATTAATAAGACAAAAATAATATTTAATCATTTGGTTCCTTCAGGAACCCCTAATATTTTAATACCATTCATAGTAATTATTGAAACAATTAGAAATTTAATCCGACCAGGGTCCCTTGCTGTTCGACTGACAGCCAATATAATTGCAGGGCACTTATTAATATCATTATTAGGGAATAATACAACTTCAACTCTAATCTTAATTTCAACATTAATTATTTTCCTAATATTAATACTATTTGAATTAGCAGTAGCAGTTATTCAATCATATGTATTCATAACCTTAACAACTTTATACTCTAGAGAAATCTAACCAATGAAAAATCACCCATTTCACCTAGTTGATAAAAGACCTTGGCCAATCTCAGGATCTATTGGAATCTTAACAATAACTTCAGGTATAGTAATATGATTTCACAAAACAATTATAACTTTATTAATATTAGGAGTAGGAATTATTTTATTAACTGTTATTCAATGATGACGAGACATTATCCGAGAATCTTCATTTCAAGGAATTCATACTTTTAAAGTTACATTGACAATAAAAATCGGAATAATAATATTCATTTTATCAGAACTTCTATTTTTCTTAAGATTCTTTTGAGCATTCTTTCACAGAAGATTATCACCATCAATAGAAATTGGGTTAAAATGACCTCCATTAGGAATTATTACATTTAACCCAATAAACATCCCATTACTTAACACCATAATTCTATTAAGTTCAGGTATCTCAATTACATGGGCCCATAACTCCATTATCAATAATAATTTCTCCCAAAGAGTTAAAGCAATAATAATTACTATTATTCTAGGTGTGTATTTCTCAATTCTTCAAATATATGAATATATTGAAGCACCATTTTGTGTATCTGACTCAGTTTATGGGGCAACATTTTTCTTAGCAACAGGATTCCACGGATTACACGTAATTATTGGAACAATATTTATTAGAACATCAATAATACGAATCTTCATATTGCATTTTTCAAAAAAACATCATGTAGGATTTGAGGCATCAGCCTGATACTGACATTTTGTAGATGTAGTATGACTATTCCTCTATATATCAATTTACTGATGGGGAGGATATTTATTTAATATAACTCAGTATATTAAGCTTCCAACTTAAAAGTTTAAAATTTAAAATAAATAATATATTTAATAATAATTAGAATAATATTAATTTCTATTCTATCATTTATTATTGTAATATTAATTAACTTAATTAGTAAAAAAATAATTTCTGAACTTCAAAAATCAACACCATTTGAATGTGGGTTTAACCCATTAACCATAAAACGACTCCCGTTCTCAATTCACTTTTTCTTGATTGCAATTATCTTTTTAATTTTTGATATTGAAATTATTATTATTCTGCCTACAACATTGACCTTAAAAACAAGAACAATTTATTATTGAATTATTACAAGATCAACATTTGTAATTATTCTTATTTTAGGGTTATACCATGAATGAAAATATGGTATGCTAAATTGAACATAAAATTGGATTATATTTAATTATAATATCTGATTTGCATTCAGAAGGTGTTTTAAAAAACTAATCTAAGAATAACAAAGAAGTAAAATTTACATTTAGTTTCGACCTAAAAATAAGATTAAGTCTCATGTTTTAATTGAAACCAAAATAGAGGAACTTTATTGTTAATAAAGAAAATGAATTTTAAATTCCAATTAAAAGAGGGTTTAAGAAAATAGCTGCTAACTAATTTTTAAAGCAAATGAAAATTGTTTCTCTCTTATTATTCATATAGTTTACATATAAAACATTTTAGTTTCATTAAAAAAAAAGAAAGAATTCTTATGAATTTTAATCACCCTAAGATATTAAACCACCTTTGTCTCTTCAAAACAACACTCTTAGATTAAGCTACTAAAGTTTACAAAAATAAAAAAAATCAAATTATAAAAGATATAAAAAATATTTTAACGTTTCTAATTATATATTTTTGAAAATAAAAAATAATCTTAAAAAAATAATAATAAATCCCTATTGAACCATAAAATTCACCCCAATTCAATATTAATGAATAATTATAAGAAAATAAATAACATAAATTATATAAATAATTAAAGTATCTTATTATAAACCACATATTTCCACTAAACATATAAAAATTCACTCCCATAAAATACTTAGTTAAAAAAGTTAACTCAGAACCTAAATAAAATCTTAAAATCACAATAAGTAAAGTTAATAATTTAATATAAAGTGGTAAAATAATAAAATATAAATCCACCATTATTATTCACATAAATAAACTTCCTAAAATAACAGAAAAAAAAGTTAAAACTAGAATTCTAAACTTTATGAAAGTTAGTTCCTCATAAAATAATTTAAGAGAGTAACCTAAATACTTAAAAACAAAACAATAATAAAATAAACGAACTCTATAACAAACAGTTAAACCTAAACAAATGTAAAAAAATACATAAATAAAAAAATTTAAAAAATTTGATCTCATAAACTCAACAATCAAATCCTTAGAATAAAATCCTGAGATAAAAGGAAACCCGCACAATGCTATATTAGCAATATTAAAACAGCAACAAGTATAAGGAACAAAATTGGACAAAGAACCTAGTATACGAATATCTTGATTATCATTCATATAAAAAATTAAAATGCCAGCACATAAAAACAATAAAGACTTAAAAATAGCATGTGTAAGAAGATGAAAAAATGATAAATCTACTAATCCTAAAAATAATGTTCTCATTATTAAACCTAACTGTCTCAAGGTAGACAAAGCAATAATTTTCTTTAAATCAAATTCATAACTAGCACAAAGTGAAGATATAAATATAGTTAATATACTAATAAACAAAAAAAAATAATTTAAGAAATTAAATTGATTAAAAAAACGAATTAATAAATATACACCAGCAGTTACAAGTGTAGAAGAATGAACTAAAGCAGATACAGGGGTTGGGGCAGCTATAGCTGCTGGAAGCCACGAAGAAAATGGAATCTGTGCTCTCTTAGTAAAAGAAGATAAAATAATTAAATAAAAAATATAAGAATTATAAAAATCTAAATAAAACATAAAATGTCATCTCCCATAAGATATTAATCAACATAAAGAAATTAGTAGACCAATATCACCCAAACGATTAATTAAACAAGTAATTATTCCAGCTAAATAACTCTTAGAAGAACTATAATAAATTACTAAACAATAAGAAACCAGGCCTAATCCATCCCAACCAAGTAAAATTCTTAATAAGTTTGGTCTCAGAATTATTAACAACATTCTAAAAACAAATATAACAACTAAAAATAAAAAACGAATTCTAGCATAGAAATATAAACCTATATAATCCGATCTATACAAAATTACTAGTGAAGAAATAAGCAATACAACAGATATAAAAATTATAGAAATTCAATCAAATATTAATAAATAAGAAATTGAAAAAGAATTAATCTGAAAAATATTTCATTCTAAAAATAAACAATAATCATTAATCAAAAATAACAAAGAAAAAAAAAAAAAAAAAAAAAAAAAAAAAAAAATATAATAAAAAATCAATAAAAATAGTAATTAAATTTTTGCAAACCTAAGTCTAAACAGAATCTAAGATTCCACAAATCCTTATTTTTTTTAAACTACTTAGATATAAATACATAAAATTTAAAACTATGATAATCATAAATAAAGGAACCAAATGAACAATTATTAATAAGAACTCTCGTACAGAACCAGTATTATAAGAATATAATAAATGAGAAGAACCATGCTGAGTAAATCTATATAAGTAATATCTAAAACAAGCAGAGAAGAATGATATAAAGATAAAAATAATAAAAGAGTGCTGTCAGTATATTATTATACTATTAATAATAAAAACTTCTCTTAAAAAATTCAATCTAGGAGGACATCTTATATTAAAAGCACAAAATATAAATCAAATAAATGATATTCTAGGTATTAAATTAATGATACCCTTATTTAAGAAAAAACTACGGCTCCCATATCGCTCATAAATAAAATTCGCTAAACAAAATAAACCAGAAGAACATAATCCATGTGAAATTATTATTAAGTAAGAACCTCAAATACCCCATTTTGATATTGAGACTAAACCAATTAAGCATATTGATATGTGAGCCACGGAGGAATAAGCAATTAATCTTTTCAAATCCCCTTGAATTAAACAAATTAATCTTACTAAAATACAACCCACCATACTTAAAGAAAACCAAATGAAACTATATTTTAAGAAAGAATTTTCAAAAAGAAATATAAAACGAATTAAACCATACCCACCAATCTTTAATATTAAACCAGCTAAAATTATTGAACCCGATACAGGTGCTTGGACATGTGCCTTGGGTAACCAAAAATGAACTATAAATATTGGAAGCTTAACTATAAAAGCAAAAATCAGAAATAAGTGACTTAAAAAACCCCCAAATAAACCAAAGTTTAAACCGAAATAAAATCTTCCTTGAATTATATAAATATAAATTATTACTAATAAAAAGGGTAAAGAAGCAAATAAAGTATATATAAATAGGTACAAACCAGAAACTAGTCGTTCAGGTTGATAACCTCAAATGTAAATTAAAATTAACAAAGGAATTAATCTAAATTCAAACATTATATATATTATAAATATATTTAAAGAAATAAAAATAAAAATTAGTCTTAAACATAAAATTAAATTTACAAATAAATATTCACTCACTAAGAAATGCCAATTGGATAATTTTATAGAAATAATTATTAAGGAAATAATAAAAATTCTTAGAACAATGAGACCATAAGAATAATAATCTACACCATACCCGTAAGAAATACAGGAAAAGAATGAATACTTTCTTAAAGTTATAGTTACTAATAAAATAAAAAGGAAAGAAAGCTGGTATAAACCTCAATTATATTTTACATAAATTAAAGGGGTTATAAAAAAAATAAATATAATTAACTTTATCATAAAAATATTCTTAAAAGGTAATCATTTCCATGAGAACGAATTATATAAACTAATACTCTTAGTCCTAAGACTCCCTCACAAACATAAAAAGTTATTATAATTAAAAATAAATAGAATCTATATTCATATATTAAACAATAAAATAAAATTAAAAGAAGAAGAGTTAAAACTAAGAATTCTAATCTAATTAAACATAGTAAAATATGCTTACGAACTAATATTAAACAAAGTAATCTTATAAAAAAAATATAAATTAAAAACTCTAAATTCATTAGTTTAAATAATTTAATTAAAATATTGATTTTGTAAATCAAAATTAAGCTAAGCTTTTTAAATATCAGTAAAGTATAAAATATACATCTTAAATTCCCAAAACTTAAATTTTTATAAACTATTAACTGATATAAAATTTATTATAATAAAAATTATAATTATTAATGCATCTATTATTCCTATTTTAAAAACCCCCATATCTCTGGGATTTATATTAATTTTACAAACAACAACAACAATTTTATTCATAAATAAAATTATAGAGTCCTCATGATTTGTAATAATTACATTTCTAATAATAATTGGAGGTTTATTAATTTTATTTACTTATATAAGAAGAATCGCTTCTAATGAAAAATTTAAAACAAAATTAAAGATTAGATTTATCCTAGTTATTGCTTTATTAGTATCAGATGACATAATTATACAAAATCAAATTAAAGAAAGATTAGTATTAAACAAACTTTTCACATTGGATCTCTCATTAATAAAAATTTATAATAATAAATCGATAATATTAACAATTATACTAATTCTATACTTACTACTAACTATAATCTCAGTAACTAAGATAGTTAAACATTATAAAGGACCATTACGTAATATTAATTAAATATGAATAAACCTATACGAAAAAGTAATGAATTAGTAAAAATTATTAATTATTCAATCATTGATCTTCCTGCCCCTGTAAACCTATCAGCATGATGAAATTTTGGAGTACTTTTAGGTATATGCTTAATAATTCAAATTATTACAGGAATTCTATTATCAATACACTATTCAGGGAATATCGAATTAGCTTTCAATACATTTAGACACATTACACGAGACGTCAACTATGGATGATTAATACGAACATTACACTCAAATGGAGCTTCATTATTTTTTATTTGTGTCTATATCCATACAGGGCGAGGTATATATTACGGATCTTATAAATATTTAAAAACTTGAATTATTGGAGTAATTATTATACTAATAGTAATAGCTACAGCATTTTTAGGTTATGTTTTACCCTGAGGTCAAATATCATTCTGGGGAGCAACTGTAATTACAAACTTATTATCAGCTATCCCCTACATTGGTTCAATATTAGTAAATTGACTATGAGGGGGATTTGCAGTTGACAATGCCACATTAAGACGATTTTTCAGACTACATTTCACTTTACCATTCATTATTGCAATACTTACAATCATCCACATTTTTTTTCTTCATATAACTGGATCAAATAATCCTATCGGATTAAATTCTAATTTTGATAAAATTCCTTTTCACCCATACTTTAGAATTAAAGACATTATAGGGGTAATATTAATTCTAACAAGATTATTAATTATAAACTTAATATTTCCATTTTTACTGTCAGATCCAGACAATTTTACACCTGCTAACCCAATAGTTACACCTATTCATATTCAACCTGAATGATACTTCTTATTCGCGTATGCAATCCTTCGATCTATTCCTAATAAATTAGGGGGGGTTATAGCCCTCTTTTTATCTATCATAATTCTCATAATCCTGCCATTCTCTATAAAAATAAAATTTAAGGGTTTGTCATTTTATCCTATTAGCCAAATGATGTTTTGAATATATTTTATAACCGTAATTATGTTAACTTGAATCGGGGCTCGACCAGTAGAATTGCCATACATCAACGTAGGAATTATACTTACAGTAATTTACTTTTTATACTTTATTTTAGATCCATTTATAACCAAATTATGAGACAAATTAATCTACTAACTAAGTTATTTAGTTTATAAAAATATTTACTTTGAAAGTAAGAGTTAGACCTATAGTTTAATAACTTTACAAAAAAAAATGATATAAGACTAAGATCCTTAAAAGGATAAAAAATAAAATAAAATTTATAGATAAAGGTAAATAACATTTTCAAGCTAAATATATTAGCTTATCATAACGATAGCGTGGTAGAGAGCTGCGAACCCAAACAAATAAAAAACATAATAAAATTATCTTGATAAAAAATCCTAAAGAAAAAAAATCTCCACCTAAAAAAATAATGCAAGAAACAAATCTTATAAAAATAATTCTAGAGTACTCGGCAATAAAAAGAAAGGCAAAACCCCCACCACCATACTCAACGTTAAACCCGGAGACTAATTCTCTTTCACCTTCAGAAAAGTCAAATGGAGATCGGTTAGTTTCTGCCAATCTACAAGAAAATCAACAAAAAAAAATAGGAAGAGAAAATATTAAAAATCATCTTTTTTCTTGAAAAAAATATAAATTTACAAAATTATATCTATCACATAAAAGAAAAAATCTTAGTAAAATTAAAGACAAAGAAACTTCATAGGAAATAGCTTGAGATACACTACGAATACAACCTAAAATAGAATATATTCTATTTGAGGATCATCCACATACAATTAATGAATAAACACCTAAACTTGAAACAGATAAAAATACTAAAAACCCAAAAGAAAAGCCAACTGTATTAATATAAAAAGGAAACAATACCCAAATAAACAAAGATTGTACCAAACCTAAAATAGGACAGACATAATAGATAAAAAAATTAGAGTTTATAGGAAAAAATTGCTCCTTTAAAAATAACTTTATCCCATCACTAAAAGGTTGTAATAAACCTATAAAGCCCACCCTCTTAGGACCTACTCGAATATGAATATAGCCTAAAACTTTTCGCTCTAAAAGGGTAAAAAACCCCACTGATACTATAACAAATAAAATTAAAATTAAAAAAGTTAAAAAATAAATTAATGAATGTAAATTAAATTACTTAATTAAATTCTAAATTTAATACATAAATCTGACAATTCATTTTATAGTAAATATAATATATTGTAAATAAATTATTTGGTCCTTTCGTACTAAAATAATTTTAAAATTTTCAGATAGAAACCAACCTGGCTCACACCGGTTTGAACTCAAATCATGTAAGAATTTAAAGGTCGAACAGACCTAATAAAAAAAATACTACCTCAAATATTATTCTTAATTCAACATCGAGGTCGCAAACTATAATATAGATATGAACTCCCCATTAAAATTACGCTGTTATCCCTAAGGTAACTTTTTCTTTTAAATTATATTAAATTCGTAATAAACATAAATTAATGAGTTAAAAAATTAAAGATTAATTTATTAGTCTCCCCAACTAAATTTAATAAAATTAAAAAGTAAACAATTATACCGAAATTAACATTAAATAATAAAGTTCTATAGGGTCTTTTCGTCCCAAAAAATTAATTTAGCTTTTTTACCAAAAAATAAAATTCATAAATTATGAGTAATAAAATAAATCCCTCATTTAATCATTCATTCTAGTCCCCAATTAAAAGACTAATTATTATGCTACCTTTGTACAGTCAGAATACTGCAGCCATTTAAACTTCATTGGGCAGAATTTATCTTTAATAATATCTAAAAAAAATGTTTTTGGTAAACAGCTGAAAATTAATATTTGTTGAATTCATATACTAATATATAAATATACTACTAATAAAATCAATATTAAAATTATAAACTCATGAAATAAATAATTCAAATAAAAATTTAAATAAAAAAAAATCATTATTAACAAATTTTAATATATTAATAACTTAATAAAAAATTTAAAGATCAATAAAAATTTATCAAAATTAAATTATAAAAAAAAATAAAGATGATCCCTTATTATTTATAAATTTAAATAAAAACTTAAAAATTTTATTTAATCTTTGAAAACCAGATATAATTAAGACCGAATAGAATATAACTACTAAATAAATTTTAAATAAATTTATACCACAATCTAAATTAAATTTATTTTGAACTCTTAATTTCGGGAAATTAGAATAATTTAAATAATTAAATTACCCTGATACAAAAGGTACTATAAAATTTTAATTATATTGTAAAATTTTTCCTGACAGAATAATAAAAACAAAAATTAAATAAAACTAAAATTAATAAACGCAGTAAACTTAAAATTAATAATAAAAGTCAGAAAGAATAAAAAATTTTCTAATTAACGTAAATAATTAACTTTTACATAAGCTACATTCTGATTTCATTCTAACTTCACTTTCCAGTTAAGTTACTTTGTTACGACTTATCTCATAATAAATGAGAGTGACGGGCAATATGTACATAATTAAGATTAAAATTCAATTATAGTAAAAACTATAATTTACTATTAAATTCGATTTTAATAATTAAATAATAATTAAATCCAATAATATTTATCATTAAAGTAATTCCAACTTTCTTTATTAAAACTGCACCTTGACCTAATATAAAATTAGTAAAAAAAAAAGAAAATTTCTTATTGAGAACATTCCAAAATATAGAGATATACAAATTATAATAAAGTATAAACTATCGTGGTTTATCAATTATAGTCTAAATTCCTCTAAGAAAATTAACTACCGCCAAATTCTTTGAGTTTTACAGGTCTTAACTGTTAATATTCAAGCTTAAGTTTAAATTATTAAATAATAGGGTATCTAATCCTAGTCTATAAAAAAAAGTTAATTAAAATTTTTAAGAATTATAAAAAAAAAAAAAATTTCACCTAAATAATTCAGTTTTAAATCCAATCTTTAAAAAATTAAAAAACTTAAAATTTTAATTTTAATGTATTGTGTAACCGCAATTGCTGGCACAATATTTATTCATTATAATTATATAACTTAATATAAACAAAAATAATTAATAAAAATAATTACTGACAAAAAAAAATTTATACCTATACATATAATTTTAATAAAAACCTAAAAATTAAGCAAGAATAAAACTTATTAATATATAAAAATAGGTATATAGTATACATTAATTTAATTTACCCCCTTGTTAATTAATAAGATATTAATCCCAGGAGAGAAGGATTAATATTACTTATTTATATTGCAAATTAATTTAATAATCACTATTTACTCCAGGAGAGTAGAGTAAATATACAATATTAATTAAAATTTTGACTAAATTTAAGCAATATATAATTAACTTAAAGTCATATTTATAATTATAAATATTTAATAATAAATATATAGTATACATTAATTTAATTTACCCCCTTGTTAATTAATAAGATATTAATCCCAGGAGAGAAGGATTAATATTACTTTTTTTAACTTTTAAAAAAAAGAAAGGTTTAATTAATATTAATTAGATATTTTAATTATAAATATTTTAATTTATATTAAATATATTATTATTAATTAAATATTTATTATATTATATATTAATTTATTTATTATTTAAATCTACCTCTTATGTAGTAGAGGTAGATTTATTGTTATATATTATATATATTAAATATATTATTATTAATTAAATATTTATTATATTATATATTAATTTATTTATTATTTAAATCTACCTCTTATGTAGTAGAGGTAGATTTATTGTTATATATTATATATATTAAATATATTATTATTAATTAAATATTTATTATATTATATATTAATTTATTTATTATTTAAATCTACCTCTTATGTAGTAGAGGTAGATTTATTGTTATATATTATATATATTAAATATATTATTATTAATTAAATATTTATTATATTATATATTAATTTATTTATTATTTAAATCTACCTCTTATGTAGTAGAGGTAGATTTATTGTTATATATTATATATATTAAATATATTATTATTAATTAAATATTTATTATATTATATATTAATTTATTTATTATTTAAATCTACCTCTTATGTAGTAGAGGTAGATTTATTTGTTATATATTATATATATTAAATATATTATTATTAATTAAATATTTATTATATTATATATTAATTTATTTATTATTTAAATCTACCTCTTATGTAGTAGAGGTAGATTTATTGTTATATATTATATATATTAAATATATTATTATTAATTAAATATTTATTATATTATATATTAATTTATTTATTATTTAAATCTACCTCTTATGTAGTAGAGGTAGATTTATTGTTATATATTATATATATTAAATATATTATTATTAATTAAATATTTATTATATTATATATTAATTTATTTTAAATATTTAATTAATAATAATATATTTAATATATATAATATATAACAATGAAAATGTATAATATTTATATATGTATATTTTTTTATATAATTTTTATAAGTAACAATTACAATCTTTTTATAGTAAATTACTTTAATTAATATAAATAACTAAATTAATAAAAAATTTAAAAGTTTAATTTATAATAGTATTATGATTATGACTCTTTTCAACATTTTATGGTGAATTGCCTTTTAAGTAATGCTGTCTGCTTTCTTGGTTTCAATTACAATAAATGAAACCGTTGGTGTTACCTCTGATTTAGTCGAAACAGTCTCCATTTTGTGAAGTTGTGGCTCATTTCACCTGTTTACGACCTTGACATCCTGGGTTATGTTATTTGTATCTTTATTCAAAACTGTATAGGAATCTGTTGTCTGTTATCATGTGGAAATTTCGTTCACTTCGTTCACTCATGAAATTAGTGTTTTAAATATGTATGATCAAAGTTTAAAAAATAAATATTTATGTCTTAACCTTGACATAAATAAGAAGGCCTAAAAACATTTCAAGTTATATTGATAAAAATGATCCTAAATTTATCACTACATATTTTCCTGGCCTCCAAAAAATCAACCAAATTCTCAAGTTAGCCTTACCCATCTTAGAAAGTCATCAAGAAACACGAAATTTATTTTCTAAAACTCCCAAAATTATATTTAATAAACCTCCTAATTTGAAAAATATTTTATCTCGCCCTAAATTTAATTTCTCAACTAATCAACCATCAGAATGTAACCCATGTAAAAATTCAAGATGTGGAACTTGTACAATTTTACAACCGTCAAAATTTTTCAGTAGTAGCTCCACAAAGAAAGTGTATCCTATTCGAGGAAATATAAATTGCAATTCATCTAATGTTGTATATCAACTAACTTGTAAAAAATGTCCTAAAGACTACATTGGCAAAACAACAACTCCTCTCAGATTCAGGATGACTAACCACCGATTCGACGTGGCGCATCAAAATCCAAATCGTCCTCTTTCAGCTCATGCTATGGGGCACAACATTTCTAAATTAGAAGATGGTTTTGTTTTAAAAGGAGTGTTTCTCCAAAATCCATTAGAAGATCCAAAAAAGACTAATACAAAATTACAAAACATTGAATTAGCCCATCAATTGGTACTAAAATCAAGATTACCAGATGGTTTAAATATTAGATAAACTAAATTATTGTATTGTATTAACAGGTGATTTTATTTATTTTGTTTTTGGTGTTGTTATGAAAATTGTTTTAGGCTATGATTAAGCGAAAAGCGAAATATAAGCCTTTTTATTAATGTAGACTTTTTAATGTGTTTTTAATGTGTTAGTGCATATAATATATATATATATATATATATATTAATATAATAATTATATATATAAAAAAATATATTTATTATATTAATTAAACCTCTTATGTAGTAGAGGTAGATTTATTGTTATATATTATATATATTAAATATATTATTATTAATTAAATATTTATTATATTATATATTAATTTATTTATTATTTAAATCTACCTCTTATGTAGTAGAGGTAGATTTATTGTTATAGAATTAAATATTTATCTTGATTTAAATTCATTTAGTTGCGCATTACAAAGCAATTTTATAAGACACTCATATTAGACTATACTTTTTTTTTTTTATATATGAT